ATAGCCCGGCGCGGCGGGTCGCCTTTTGAAGATAGATAGCCGCCCCGTTCGCCTTTTTGAATTCAGTAGATAGAAGAAAGATATCTATTAGATAGATAAGGAGTAGGTGGGTGAGTGAGTCCTCACTGACCTGAGCGATTTCGATCACCTAGCAGGCAGCTGAAGCCGAGGCGTATCATCAGATTTGACTAAGAAGGAAGGAACTCGAAGTGAGACGGCACCGTCTTGTGCAACGCAACGATAGTTGGCCCTCTATCATCTTCTATCTGGTAGACTTGGTAAAAGGGCCCCTCCATTCCCTGGATCGACCGCAGCTGCCCCTTATGTTAGAGGGGGGAGATCGACGTTCCTTGCCAACTATCGACCCCGATCCCGATCTCTTTTCATTTGTTTTGGGTATTACCAAACCTAGCCTAGCCTTCGTCAATCACACTAAAGCAGAGCACCCAACTATGGCAAGGCCTCCCTAATGGTTAGGTTAGTCAATCCGGCCCGAGACGCGTTCGTTGACAAAACCGCCGTAGGAATGGAGACCTTTCAATAGAGCGGAGGCGAACTGATCAACGATAAACAGCCCTACTCACTACAAACGAATACACCACAAGATCGAACTGCACTCATGCCTCTCCCGCATCAAGTTGACCGCCACCACCCCCCCCCTACGTAGTGATTCTATCAATCATGTACGTAGGTAGGACCCCCCATTCTGATTGGTAATCATTAATAACAAAAAAACCCATTTGCACCAGGCGCACTGCGCTTTCCCTTGCCCAGATGTTCGCCTTTCTAAGTCAAGTAATGGTGACCCGCCGAAGACTGGAGCCTCGTAACATGTTGACGAAGACCTCCGAACTGAGGGTTCGGTCAGTAGAGGGGACGACTTTGCCTCCCCGGAAGAAGAATAGCCCCGCTCTCTAGCCGACTGATCCCGTTGATCATATAACTGGGAGGGAACGTGTCACATTAGAGGTGAACGATCGGAGGTGTCCTCTAATCACCACGATGAGGCTGGTCCCTCTTTTAGTAGACTCCGCTATGAATGAAGAAATGAATGCCGGGCTCTTTCTTTCACTGCTAACCCAAGAAGTTTCTTAATGCTGATCACTTCTTTGACGGCATCACCCCGAGCTTGTGGTCCTCCTTTGAGTGTGGGTTCAATTGGATGAATCTGTCAAGTCAAGGTCAACGTACGTAGCAGCAAGGATGGTGCATCGCCTATTTATCGTTCTCGCTCGGGAGCCAAAACGAACACGCCTGCTACCTACTGTACTGGACCTTCGACCAGGCATTCTACCCTTGTCGAATCGGAACCAACCACCACTGCACTGCGCTCGAACAGTTGAGCGGCCGCCGGCCAGCAACTTCCGTGCACAGACATAGATTCATTCTTCGTACCTGGTCCAGCCTCACAACCCTTCGCGGGTTGGTAAGAAGTAAGTCTTGGTTGGTAAGACGGAATTGGACAAAGAAAAGAGAGTGCTCGACCGGAACAACGGCCAACAAAGACCGTAATTACATAGATAACTGCTCCTCTCGGTCGAACCGTACGGCGGCCGGAAAGAAAGACGACCTCACCTTCTCGTAGATGGTGTCAGTGAGAGCTACTGTAGTATCCCCCGTTGACCTTCTTTTGTAGATAGAATCTTCAATGAGTGGAAACAAGACCAGACTTGCTCCGCAGTACGAGCCTCATACAGAGCCGCGCCCCATTGATATGATGAGAAGAAGAGGGGCCGCCCTCTTTTCTTTTCCGCACCAATCCTTATTGACTACTCCATTTTTTTGGGGTGTATAGCTCAGTTGGTAGAGCATTGGGCTTTTAACCTAATGGTCGCAGGTTCAAGTCCTGCTATACCCAAACCTACCTTACACTCTACTATGAGTAAGGATGCATAGTCGCGTTCAAAGATCACTCTTTGGTCGGGGTGAGGTAAGGAGTAGTATCAGAGTGGCTCGGTCGGTCATCGATAGGCCTCTCCTTATTCATTCTATAGGGCGGGGCTGCGGACCAACAATCCATAATAGTAGAGGGCTGGCTCATCAATCGAACACGGAGCGGAGCATCTGGGGCGGAGAGCAGCTTAGCAGCTGCTTAGCGAAGAGGCTGAGAGTTTTCAATAGCGAAATAGCTATTGTTATACCTTAGCTTCGCTCCCCTACTGAAAAGGGGCAAAGCCGCTTCGCACCACTGAAGCTTATAGATAAACAAATTGTACGCTCTGGCCCGACTAGAATAACAGGATAAGCTGACTAGAGTCGGTTTTTGGGAACCAGTGCTCTTGAGGGCTAACTACTGGGCCAGATCGGAATGGTGAGAAGCCTTACCGAAGAAACCAAACCACCGTCGAGCAGCAAGCACGTCGGGCTGAGTCAAAGCTGAAAAGCCCAGCGTAGAAAACTACAGTGCGCTCCTGCGCACTGTAGTTTTCGGAGCTGGTTAAGGCTCTTCTTCTGTTCTACGAATCTACAGATCTCAAAATCGAAGAACGAGCTAGGGTGACGAAAAGAGAGAAGCGTTATGACTCGATGACTAAGCGTGATGATTAGAGACTCCATTGATTATAAAATAAAGGGGGTAGTGGCTCCATACTTTATGGGAATTTAGAAAAGGGTTGGGCTAGCACTTAGCTTAAACAGTGCGAGGCGAGCTCGGCCAAGAGCTGTTGAATACAGTCTGATTCAATCATTTGAGAACCGCATGAGCAGTGGATGAGTTTATAACAGAACAAAGAAGCCATCTCATCTAACCTTCTGTTCAGCCAAGAGAGGAATCAATAATAGGTGGTTTCATTAGAAGCCAGGGCGCGGAGCCCGCTACGCTCAGTCAAGTAACGAGGAAAAGCAAAATGGAATGAATGTAAGAAGCGACTGATGAGTGAGAGCGCTACGAAGAGCAAGTGGTTTCTCAACACTTCTAATTTCTAATAATATGCCCCAAACTGAAAAAACGACGGCCGAGCGCGTAGAGCAACAAGTTATTGCGGGCAGGAGTTTCAAATCCATGAACTTCGTACAGAGCATCTCGGAGGAAGATGAGCAATTGGAGCGGAAAAACAAAGATTTTGTCCATTTACCACCGATCCACAATAATACCTTTGTTACCGTGACGGATGCTAGGGGGAATAAAAAAACTGGGGCCTCCGCAGGTTGTTTGGAGGAAATAAAAGGGGGGTCTCGTCTTTCTCGGTATGCTGCTGGAGCAACTGCAGAACATGTCGGGCGATCCGCCAGAAATCTGGGGATGAAGTCGGTTGTAATGAAAGTGAAAGGATCTACTTATTTCAGGAAAAAGAAAGCAGTGATCTTGAGCTGGAGAGAAGGTTATACCTTTGCTGAGTGTAAGCGAAGTGAAGGAGTAGGAGATCAATCTAAAATTATGTACATCCACGATGTGACCCAACTTCCACATAATGGATGCCGACTCCCCAGGAAACGTCGTGTTCAAATAGTTCCAACAATGAAGTTCTCCATTTTCACTTGCCGGAAAAAATCTGACTCGGAGGGAAGTGGGAGGGAGTACGCGCGCTAGCGGCGGGGTAAAGTTAAGGCGCGCTAGCGCCCCCATTCGAGTAAGGCGTTTTTAAGCTGGCTTAAATGAAATAAGTAGCGCGCTAGCGCGCGTACTCTTCTGGAGGTCTCATGTGGCTAGACGACTAACAGGTGGGGAAGGCGGGTCGAACACTTCTGGCTGGCATTAAAGAGCGGATCGAATCTCTTATCTTCTGCGGCTGGTGGGGCACTTGAAGCAATGACAGGTCTTCTATGAACGAATGTTCTGTCTTGAATGAGCTAGACTTTACAGGAGGAGATTCATAAAATAGTATTTATTATTTGAATGCCCGTCCATCCTTTTCACGAAAGTGTTTCCCTCACACTTCCTTCACTGAAAACATCTTTATTCTAAAGGCAGGCTGCTAGGAGGCCGGGCTGGTATCTCTCGTCGCCCTTACTTACTTTTTCTTCTTTTTTCCGAAATAGGTTCGGCTCGCTCCGTCGTTCCTCCTACACTCGCTGGTCTCGAACCTGATTCAAAAAAATATATATATATATATATATATATATATATATATTTTTTAAATGTGGTAAGTAAGCAAACATCAGGTTCGTACTTGTACCAGGGTCTAGCTGTTCACATGAAAAGAAGACTGCCTGTCGTAGCGAGCCGCCAGGGAAAACGGAGCACAGTTATCAAACTGTAAACGGCTGACAAGCCAACATATGGCTATCCGAGTGAGTGGGCTTGCCCCACCTCACGTAGGGCTACGGCTCCATCGCCTACATTCGGATACTCACAGCTCGCAGGCAAAGGAGAAAACAGAGGCAACACCTAGCATCTCCTTTGGAGGGATGTGAACCGCATCCCCGGGTAAAAGGCAACCACCAGCCGGTTACTCCCTTACCCCTTAAACGAGCGTTTTCGTAACTGTGCTATCTGAACAGTGCTAATCAACAGCCTTGAACGAACGTTTCTTCACTCTGCTAATAGCAAGCAGCTAGCAGCTCATTCCCCTTTCATTTCTTTGTTTTTTTTTTGTTTTTTATTTACTTTGCGTAGATTCAGATGATGATTTCGCTTCCACATACCTTTCTGTGGAGTGGACTTGCCCTCTATTTCCCTCATCCTGAAACAAAACTTTCTGCCACTTCTACTTGCCCCATCCACGCGCTCTGATTTCCTTTCGACCTTCCTTTGTATCGGAAGACGACTGATAATTGATTGGACTACTTTCCCCCCCAAAGGGTTTGGTTGTATTCGCTTTATTTTCTCTCTTTATTTAGTTTTTATGTAAAAAGTTCGGGAAGATCGGATCTTCCCAACCCCGTTTCTTGTTTGTTTGTTTCATCTAAAGCGACTTTGTCAAGCAAGCAAGAAACTACAAATCAGACCAGAATGGAGCCGAGCCATATGTATTTTTGGAGGGAGTGGGACACCTTCTATCGAGAGACATGGCTCAAAGCCAGCGCCTCACCAGCGCTAAGGAGTCGCCCTCAAAAAGCGGCTGATCGGATCCCCCTTCCCTGGATGCCGACGCTTTTGCCTACAAGTGCTTTTTTTTAAAGCAGCTATTCAGGCAGCTAGCTCTTGCACTAGCGTTTCAGGCAAGTCAAGGCAAGGGGCAAGGCTTACAGCTAGCTCTTAGCGCTTCAGGCTAAACGGAAGAAAGCAAGCAGGCAAAAGTAGATGAAAATCAATCCCATTCTTTTCTTTTTGGGTCAAAAACCGAAAGTGTCCCGTGTTGCTGTTCCCCTAAGCTAAGTATCACCCTCTTCTTTGAGCGTGATCAGAAAACTGTAGAAGAAAGAAAATAAAAATGTTTCAAGTGTTTAGCCTACTAACCGGCGACAAACCTTGTGTACGTATGTCATGGAAAGATAAGATAGAGAGTGCTCGTGCTAGGACGCCTGGGACTTCCCGTCTGGGTGGGGATTGGATATTTAATTTTTTTACAAAACAAAGGTGGACTCGGTCGGGGAAATAACCTTTTGTTGGTTGAAGTACTACTTCTGTGTCTATGACTTCAGGGAATTTGAGTAAGAAGACGGCAACCTTGCTCCGATCCCCGGATAGGAATAGGGAGCCAAATCGCCACATTAAATCATTTGATTTAGCAGAGGCTCTGACCTACTCCTATGTCAGAGATATAAAGTGTTATCAACTGTGCTCCCTATGTATACTTTTTTGATTGGCACTCTACTGGGGGAACGGTATCCATTGCCTGCAGCTCCATCCCGATCATACGTGTTTCTCAGTGAACCCGGTAGACTTATCAGAGTCGATAACGGAATCCTGTCCAATACGGGGAGTCGGGGTGTCGTCTAGCCCGTTCGATCCTTTACGGATCCGTTCTAGTGCTGTAGTATCCATGGCTACCATGTGTGGGGCTGTCGTGCTGACTATGGCGCTCTGTGAATCCATTTCGTTCCCGGTAGTTTAGCTTAGCTTGAGTTAGAGGAACCACCATTTGTATTCCCTGCCCTAGTGTTATCATTCTGTTTCATTGTGATGTGATTTGACCAGGTAATACTAATGTTATTATTCGGAAATTAAAATGCAGTTCCTCCGAAAGTGTTTTTTTCCGAATAATCCGAACTGGAGGAGCTTGCCAGGATGGCTTGGTAAGCAAGCTGTTATGTAGGTGCCAACTCCAAGTTCTTTCTCTTCTTTCTTTTGATTGTGCAAACTTCTATCTATTTATTTCTTTATTTATATATAGGGAAGGTCCATTAATGTTATAATACCAGGAGTATGAAAGAGAATCCCCACCTCTAAGGCTCCCTCCGCAGTAGACCAGATCCGGTTTTTAGCCAAAATCCTCCTCTGTTCTCCTTCTCCTTCCGCCTTATTAGACCCCCTTGATTTGCAGCAGCAGTATTCAGAAGGGGGTTTCCATCCAGGAATGCGGTCGTTGAGATCCCGGACTCGTGGATGCTTTGCTCATGACTCTACGAAATTTTTTGATAAAAAAATAGAACAAAATAAAGATCCGAAAATCGGGATAAGATAATCAGTCCATAATCTAAGTGTTGATGGCATCCTTTAGAATATACCTTCTTGATCTGAATATCCTCTTCCTTTCTTGTCTTATTGTCTGATGTCTTCCTCTTTTGCTTGGCTTTCTTAGCTTTCAGCTGTTACTTGGCTTTACGACTTTCGTGTTCTAACTATCTTTTCCTTTCCTTCTTTACTGACTGTACTAATGTAACCTTGCCTACTCCGTATGGCGCTTTAAGGCGAGTGAGACGTAGGGCTTCCCTTTACAGAAGCTTGCTTAAGTATTAGGGCAGGAGTGAAACGGCTGTCGTGTATGACTAACTTTCTGGTTATAAATACCTTGTCTTTTCTTCCTGCCTTTAGCTTTTCATACTTGCTTCGCCAGTTCCGGCTAGAGTCATATCCGCTAGTAAGGACGGATAAAGGAGAACACCTCTCTTTCTGACCTACTTTCTTGTTGTAAGTACCTCTTTCTTTCCTTCCTTTCTTTATGGCCTCTACTAATGCTTCCTTATGTCTGCCTTTAGGTGCTTTGCTTTAAGGCGAGTGGAGAGAAGGTACCCTTCAATAAGGGGCATTAGAGTAAGGGGAGGAACGCTTTCATGTTGTTGGTGTTCTGTTCCCCCTTTGGGGGCTAGGGGGGACTGTTCGACTCATTTCTTGTTAGAATCTCCTCTTCTTAAAGACTGTCGACTATAGCTTCCTCTGTAAGTAAGTTAAGGCAGGTTTAGTGTCCTAATAACTGATATCTTGCTTCGAACTGACTTAAGAGGGCCGGTTAGAGTAGATCAGATTTCCTAAACCTAGTCAAGGAGAATACCTCCGCTAATACCTACCTCTTCCGAGCCTGACTAGCTGAATACCATGCTTCGCCCACTAATGCTAGCCGAGTCAAGGACTTCCTAAACTGAGGAATGGAGAATACCCTGCCTGACTTGATGAGCTAACTCTCAGTTAATGATCTCTTCCTTTCTTAAGGACAGAACTAGTAACCTGACCTTATCCCTCAGGTTTCCTTCAGTTAGTGGAACGAAGTGCTTCCTTTAGAGAAGCACGAGTGTCACGGCTGTCGTGTTCGACTAGTTCCTTGGCTTACTACTATCCGGTTAGAAAGACCTCCTCCTTACAGACTTTGTCCTTCGCTTCCGAGGGAGCTTCAAAACTCCTTACCTTACTCTTTTAGGGGTAGGGGCGTCTTATTGAGAGAGGCGCAACGGCTTTTCAGTGGCTCGCTTCGCTTTTCAAGCTCCGCTTGCTGCTTTTCATCCAGCAAGATACGGCTTTTCAGCGCCTACTTAAACGGATTCCGTTTCACACCCTGACTACAACTAGATATCTGTAGGCCCAGCAAACAGAGAGTAAGCAACTGTACCCGAGTTTAGGGGTTCAGGATCTGAAAGAGAAAGAGATGACGGAACCACACACTAATGGCTTGAAAGGCAAAGGAGAGTTCCGTTACGGGACGAGGGAGACGAAGGAGAGTAAGCTTAAAAGCGAGTTTCATCAGAAGTTAGCAAGCAAGTCAGTTTATTGACCGTCTTTTTCTGTTCTTGCCGTAGTGCTACACTTTACGGTACTACACGTGAGCAAGTTGAATCAGTTGATCGTGTTGAATAAGTGGATCGAGTTAAATCAGCAGGAATGATGGCAGCAGGAGAAAGCGGCTGGGGATTCTGGTGATTCTTGCATTTCATCGCTTTAGTAGCTTCTCTTCTCTTGAATTTCCTGAGTGCCTATCCCCTTCGGATCCTACGTACCGAACTGAATGAACCAACGCCTTCCCTCCCGCTGCCCCCGTCGTCACTGGGAACGGGAAACATCTGGCTCTAGGTCTTTATATGGAAGGGATGCTGGACCAGACGGATATAGGAATTACGGAGCAATTCTAGGCACTACTTGACTACACTACACTCGAGATGAAGTAGGTACTGACGGAACTACATGAAACTACACTTTAAGGTACGGAACTATTAATAAGTAGGGGGCAAGCGGTTCGGAATGGAACTTGATATAAGTAGTCAACGTCAAGTCAAGCCTAAGTTTGGCTACTTGACGGTACTACACTAGATATCAGTAGGCTTAACTGACGGAACTAGAGAAAAGTAAGAAATGTCAAGTTAAGCCGTAGTTAGCTATTAGCTAACTACGGAGCAATTGACGGAACTACTTCTATAAGGCCCTGACTAGCCACTTGATTTAGCCTACCTAGTTTCATCAGTCGATTGAGTGGAATCAGCAAGGACGGCAGCTTCTTCTGTTGTTGATGCTGCCTCATACAGACAGAAACAGAATCCACGGCTTAACTGACGAAATCTACTTTGGATAACAGTTTAGTTCTGCTTTTCAGGCTCTGTGTTTGCTTTTCCTCCTTATTTCTAGTGTAGTTCCGTCAGGGCCGAATACTTTATTTTATTTTCTAGGCGGGCCTAAGCGCTAAGGTTGAATTATGTACGTGGGGGTAAGGGGGAGATTGGTGCTCCTGATCTAGTTTCAGCAGAAGCAATGATGGCAGCAGCAGTGGATTATGAAGATGAAGATTATGTTGATTCTGAGTTTGATTCTGAAGATTCTGTTTCAGCAGTTTCTTCTGTTTCAGATCCGTCAAGCTCTGGCTTTGAAGCCGACTCCTTTATAGTGGAGTTCGCCATCAAGTTAGCAAGAAAAGGTAGTCAGTCAAGCCTCTGTTTGCTCTTTCAACCCATAGAGAGATTTCTTGAGACGACATACCAATGCAGAGTCACAAGAATAACCAGGTGGAGGAGACATATGTACAGTTTCTTGTAAATCCCCGTGCAAGAACGCATTTTTTACATCCATCTGAAAAAGAGGCCACTTCTGTATCGCAGCAACAGCGAGAAGAGTGCGAACAGTGGTCATCTTTGCAACAGGGGCAAATGTCTCATCATAGTTGATGCCGTATTCTTGCTTGAAGCCCTGTGCTACTAGACGAGCTTTGTAGCGATCTAAAGAACCATCAGGTTTCACCTTAATTGAGTAGATCCATTTACTACCAATGACAGTTCCATCAGAAGGCCTTGGAACAAGATCCCAAGTCCTATTAGCCTCGAGAGCCAATAACTCCTCTGCCATGGCACTCCGCCAACATTCGTCCTTAACTGCCTGCTTGTAAGAGGTTGGAATGGAAACAGTATCGAGAGTCGTAAAAAGAGATGAAAAACCATATCGATCAGGTGGTTTTGAGATACGAGTGGAACGTCTTAAGGAAGCAACTGGAGTAGGAGGAATATTACCAGATGGATTGGTTGAATAAAATTCCAGCGTAGAAAACAAAGAAAGCAACCAGCTCCGAAAACTACAGTGCGCTCCTTAGGCCAGTACATGATTGGCTGATGGATACGCTCTGTTTAATACCGATGGATGGAACCTTTGACCAGTTGAAACCGGCTGAGAGGCTTTTCGATTCAGTCTGGATCTAAGGTCCGCCACAGACTCTTTCCCTATGCAGCTTCGCTGTTTATGGAGAACCTGTGGGGTCGCAAATTCTCAGTAGCCTGGACCCTTCCTTCTATTGAAGAGGGGTAGGTACCTTGTTCCGAGTGGGGTTCAAATCCCTGCGAGGAGAAAGTTTGCGCTGCCATCTTGGCTTATGTACGAAGATAGGACGGACGAAGTCCAACCGGTTGGTCGTTTAGTTTAGTTTTGTCTTGGATTCTTGCCCTTATCTTTCCGTGCATTGGCCCAACCAAGCACAGAATCAATTAGCTGACTCTGTCTCTCATGCGGTAGAATTGTTCAGTGCGTGGTTGGGCGCACGGATACCATTTATTATCGATTCGAAAAGTAACAGACCATATTTTTACAGAGGAATCACCGGAGGGAACCGGCCTTTGGAGACATGGTCTTATTCAGAGGGGGAAGAAATGTTAGTATCAGTAACATTTCAGGATTGAATAGTAACATTACAGGATTGAATCATGCGATGAACCGTACTCGCCTATAGTTTATCGTAGAACCTAGCTCACTCGCTCTTTTTCAGATGTGTGTGGTTGATTTATCGTCTCGTGTCGTGTAGGTGCCATCACCAAGTATACGGAACTCGTTTCATCACCCCCGGGTAACGTGCCCACTGATGCGATGCCCAAAAACTCGGGGGTTTAGTAGAAAAATAAAGTTGGACAGATCTTCTCGAAGAGAGAGAGCCTGATGACCAAATTGACGGCGGTTTCGTCAACGTATATCAAGATAAAGTCGTCTAGTCTACGATACGGTGTTTCATCAACGACGTATATAACAACAGTCTACGGCCCGGGCCAGTTGACGACCCGACTTCACGAGTCGCTTTAAGACTCATTGAGTTTCCAACACTCTTTATCCGTATACTTTTTGAGTTGGCACGCGGAGCGACTCATGAAGTTTAGGTATTTGAAACGGTGCTTTCTTTCGAGTTGAAGAGGAGTGGCTCTTCTGATCTACGACCACCCTTCCAGTTCGGGAAGCGGGAGCCGGATTGACTCCAGGGTTCGCATTGGTGGGACGAATGCCTCGAAAGCTCCTTCCCAAGAGCTTCTCAGTTGGCATCGGAATCCTGACATTGATTCCCCTCAGGCTGGAAGATAGAAAGTTGAAGAGAAGGACAAGATCTAGATGTGGCTTCGAAGTCCGGTCCTTTTGACTACAATGCTATCAAGACGGGCAAGGCCTCTCATTTCCAAGCTTCCCGGTGACGGACGTAGAGGCGAGGATTCATTCCCTAAGCAAGAAGGCGGGCAGGTCCGGAGGGCTGAGTGAATCTCAAACTTGCTTTCCCTTCGAAGCTTTCTGGCGACTGACCTGTCGAGAACTTTTCAGCCAAACACATCCAACAACGGAGGTCGAGCTCCATCAACGGGCCAGAAGGGAGTGTAGGATCGAAAGAGGAAGACATCTAAGCGGGAAGGCAAGCCGGCGAGCCTGAGAACACAAACTGCTAAAAACGAACAGAGTACGCAATAACGCGCTACTATAGTATAGTACTGTACTTGTTGTACCTCTATTTAGATACCAAAGGCGCCACCGTCGCAGTATAGTATAGCATGCCTTCAGTCGAGCCTGCATTCACACCACATGAATGAAATTCCACATTCCAAGCCAAGCCCAAGCATCACTGAATGCAGGGAAGACTGAAGGCAGGGGAACGGTGTAGAGAGACGCCATAGAGAAACGCATTTTTTACGTCCATCTGCCCAGGACTGACTTGTTGCTAGAGAGATGAGCACTCGCACAGTAGTTATCTTTGCCACGGGACTAAACGTCTCGTCGTAGTCAATCCCGTACTGCTGTGAGAAAGCACGAGCAACCAATCGCGCCCGTTCGACTGATCCATCACTTCGTCGCTTCACCTTGTATACCCACTTGCAAGAAATTGGCTTTACTCCAGCAGGCAATGGAACAAGGTCCCATGTATCATTCTTTTTTAGGGCAGAAATCCCCTCGCACCTTAGCGCTGCCTCTGGTTTTTCGTCTTGTGCAGCCCTTATTTGTCTTTTGTTCTTTGGCCTTTACTTTCCCCTGCCCCCCTCTTTATTAGAATTCAACATCTCTGATATGTTCTGCATTTTGTTCGCCCGGGTGGTTAGAACCAGGGGAGGATCTTCCACCTTTAAGGTCATAGCACCATCACCTGAACGCTTACTCTTACTGCTCTTCTCAGGTTCACCTCTTTTCTTAGGATTGGCTGCCCTGAGGTTCTTGTTTGGAGTCATTTGTTTATCACAGAACAAGTCCCCCTCAGTCACTGCCATAGTTGACCTCAGTATCAACCCTCTCTTCCAGATCCTCGCTTCTATGGGCCAAATCACTCTCCTCGGGAGTTATCTCCTTGACTACACCCTTCTCGGCTTTGTTACCCAGACACTCATCCTGAGCAATCTCTTCCGGTTCAGCAGTGTCCAGATCTGGCATCTTTCCCTCTTCTTGTTCAGGGTCCTCTAGAACCGCAAAACGGTTCGGGCTGACTAGGTCCAGTTGGGTCATTCCACTAGCACAACTAGTGTCCAGCTCCCCCCCTTTGCCATTGTCACTACTGGTACCTGACCCCGTCGGCTCGACATTTTAGCAAACACCGACCCTTACTCAACTACCAGGCAAGGAAAGGAAGCTCATGCTTAGTCCTAACAAGAAGGAAAGAAAAGATATCCATTCTAATCCTTGCTTCCTCTAAACCTATAGAGAAGACGAGCAGACGATAAGAAAAAAGATGTTGCGTCTTCGTCTTCGTCTTTGCGTCTTCTAGATATGAATTACCGATGGTTTGGTCTAAAAGAAGGAGGCTCATTTTATATATATCCTCAGCTCGTCGTCTACCATACTTTATTACTTAGCTACCTGCCTAAGGAGGGAGATCCCTTCTTACTTACCTGTCCTTGCCTGCAAGCTCCTATAAGGTGTCTATCTAGAAAGAGAAGCACAAGGAATGAGATTGCTCTTTCTTTTTAAGTTTATAGAAGCTAAGGAAAGAAAAGACTATATTAGGTTGCTGCTGTTGTTCCTCGTAGCTAGATGGTTTGGAGTAGCTAGGTTGCTAGAGAGCGGATGATAGAACTATAGCATTAACGTCCGTTGTTATCTATCGTCCGCTAACTAGGGGAAAGAGAAAAACGACTATGAAAGGGATCTTCTTAATTCATATAATACAAGAGGACGATACAACTACTACTATAGTTATGTCAGAGAAGAGTCCGGTATAACCTTCAAAAGAGAAACTACAGGACGAGGGAAAGAGACAGACCTGATGATAATACACAAAAGAGGAGAGTCCTATAGATAGGGGAAAGAGAAGACAGAGTGCGAAAGCACTCGGGAGAAAGAGGGGGCGAAAGGTCCCCATTCGGGGTAAATCTTCCTTCAAAAGCTTTCGATATTTGAGCCGTGTCAATGTCCTTTCCTGAATCGGTGGGGAATTGCCTGGGAGGAGCCTGCTTAGCCACGGGCAGTCTACCCCTTCTCCCTTCGATTGGATGCGCTATCCGGTCCAGTCCAGCGGCATTTCCTGAGTTGATGAATTTATTTTGGATGGAAAAAAGGTTATTAAAAGATTTTCTTCCCTTAGTCTTATCCCATTTTCTCTCCATTCTCGGATGTGGCCAAGGGAACAAACAACGACGCAACGCGCGAAAGCCGTTTCGCGTTAGCTTGGAGTTTTCTTGCTTGCCCTACTTTCCACTTTGAAGCCAAGCCAGCGCTGGGACAAAGGCGGTAGAGGGCGGCGGGTGGGGTCGGCAGTAATGGCTGTTTCCCCCTCCTTCTTTAGGGAACAAGTCCTTGGCAAAGATGGTACCGAACCCGACCTATTCGGAAGAAATGATTCCATCGATTCTCATTCTCAAGCTGAAGCATCAAAAAAGAGTACTTCTTAGAGAGCTACCTTCGCTGATGACAAAGACAAAGGGGCAAGGATCTCGTGGAAATGTCCCACCAACAAATAGAAAGAAGGTTAGCCCGAGAAAGCACCTTGGTTTAGGTTCTTTTTCATTGGCATGTGATAGGGCGGGGTGGTCCACCGGTGAGAGCCAGAAGGGAAAGAAAGACATACATGGCACCAATCTCAAGAACTCTGATTCAACCATTTCTGTGTCGCTGACTGGGGTCTCTCCCCCTCTGGGGAATCCATATCAAGCAAAACAATTCCATAAAGTAAAAATTGAAGCGGTCTCGATTCATTCTCTTTTCTAGTCTGATCATGGCATGTGTCACGCTCATCTATTCTATATTCAAAGCAGGAGCCCATCCTTAGCAACGTGCCCCGGTTGTCATGTTTGTGTTTGTGTGTGTCTGAATGTCTGAGTGGGACCTTTCCTCGTGAATTGCCTTCTTCGAGGCATGATCAGGGGCGGGATTTCACTCTTCAATGGTACGGTACCAGCACGGGCCCTTTCTCGATATGGGTAATCCTTAGTATACTCAAAAACTCCGTTTGGTGGGTCTGAAGTCAAGACCAAAATCTCCTCTTTTCGGAAGAGCGTGAAAACTTTAAAACTGGTAGGGAAATGGGGCCTTCCGACCCCTTGGGGCCGGGTACTTGGGATCAGAAAGGCTTAGGCTTGTTCTACGCTTTAAAAACTGAGCTTCACGGCGATCCTCGAATTGGGAGGAAGAGAACCAGCACCTCTTCTAAGCTACGTGAGTGCGGAACATGCTCTCTTCTTGATCTCATCAGCATAGGCCGTTGAGTCGACGCCTGCCATACCAACCCCGAAAGGATCAGTCCCAAGATGTCATGTCATTGATGAGTACATCAAGTTCGCGCTAGAAAAACCATACTCGTAGGGGCAATTCCCGCTTAGGTAGATCTACTTTGGTGATATACTAAAAAGAACCAAATGAGCTTGAAAGCAGGAATAAAAGCTAAGAAAGGTCCCCTTCTCGGGATAGGTGGGCTCATCCTGACTACGGTTCGCCGGGATATTATCTCTATCTATTTTATGGTGTATGACCAGGGTCTCCTATGACTACCACTTGAACGAGTCAATCGGAGGAGCGATCGCCGCTGCGGACATCTTTTAAATTAAAATAGAAAATGCCAGAGCAAGAAAACGGATGCGCTAACGCGCAACGGCTTTCGCGCTAGGCGCTCACTCCGTTGCTTGTTGACTAAAGATCTTTTTTGAAAAAAAGGGTTCGCCATTGTGACCTCCCTTGAGAAGGAGGATGGCCTTGTTTTAATGGCTCTTGCGCGTATGTTAAATTTTTAATTTATCTCTTCTTCTCTTTTTATTGAAAAATCGTTTGGATTTCGAAGAAATAAGGGTTTGCGCGATTTTTATGTAGAGTTGGTTGGCTGGGGCAAAGTGGAAATGCTTTTTTACTTCGATCTTACTATCTCTTTGAATAAAGTTTATCGCTCCCGCCTTTTGGCCAAACTCGAGCCTTTGTTGAATGAAAAATGGACTTTTCTTTCTAAGTGAAGGGCAGGAGAAAGAATCTTGCATCTATCTCGAGTTGCTCCCTTAAGCGATCTATCCCTGGTTTTGGTTTTGTGACGTCGAGTTTGCTCTATTCTCTTAGCTCGGGCTCCTATCAAGCTTCGCTTCGCGAATGATAGCGGCATTATTGGGGAAGGAAGTCGCTCGCTAGTGCACCTTACCCAAGGTTCACGTCGCTAGGTCAATTCATGCTTCGACGCACTCCCGCCTCGTGTTTTCGACAGAGTGTTGTGCCATACTTCGAGAATGACACGGTTCGGAGGAACTCTAACTCTGGGTGAAAGCTCCTTCTTCCAATCCCGCCTGGAAGAATTGATTGAGAATAACATGACCCATTTATTCATCTTAAATAAAGACATCATGCCCTAGACGCGAAGGTGAGTAAGAGACCCAGGTGAATTCTGCGAAGATAGAAGAGCGGACTTCTGAGGAGACTGGAAGCCTATAAATAATAGGAATGGCGAACTGGCCTTCAAAGGTTTGGTGTATATTTGTCCTATTCGTAACGACCCCGACCTTGCGTCAGGGAAAGTGGGATATTTAATTACAGGAAAGGAATAGCAGACCGTGAAAGCAAAAGCACTTGTGGGTAAGCCCCTTTCCCCGATCGCTTCGATACGACAGCAAGGTAGGGTTCTTCACTCGATATGATTCACCCGGTACCTGGTATTGGTAGTAGCATCAGTCTCTTTCCCTTCCCTCTGTATGAGTTGAGAGGCTGAGGGGAAGTCTACTAACTATAGGGCTACTCCACCTGACGATTGTTGTCTTCTTTCAATAATGCTTTGTTGGTCACCGCTGCGAGAAAAAGCTTAGCGCACTAAGAGTAGACAGCATATGAGACGGAATGGTTCAAGCTCAGCTCATCGAACTACCACACCAGGGAAGAGCTCCCTGCGCCTATAGGATGAAGTGAATGTATGTAAAGAGAAAGGCGAGTTGAGGATCGAGAGGGGGAATACGAATTCTCGAATGAGAAGGGGGGTCATTTTCCGTGCCATAGAAGCTTGAAAAATGGCCTATACGTCGATTTACTTCGTCAAATGGGGGACTCTATCCCGTCACTTCCTGGTAAGGTAACCCGGCGAGGAGCTTCAGCGGCCAGTCTTTCCCGTTAAAGCAATTTTCCTTAAAGTCCTAGTGTTGAATAAGGAAAAATGCGTATTTATAACTTCATGTATGAATCTCGTGCATACAAAAAAATCTGAGTCCAACTTTAATCCTCATTTTCGGACCCTAGGGGTGCCTGTCTAATCCCAATCCTAATAAGCCTCTCTAATCTTAGCGGCCACGCCAGTGAGTATCACCGCTAGTGCTATGCTCCCGATCATCACTGCGATCGCTCTCGCGGATTTGTACTCTGGCAGCTCGCTTAATGCTTCGCGGGGTTCTGTGTTTTGCGCTCCCTCTGCCGCTTCGATCATCTCTTTGTACGCGCTTGCTTCCCCGACCTCCTGACTAGCAGCATTGATAGCCTCCCTTAGTCCCTCAATATCTAAGCCAGACGAGGGTTGACTTATTGTCTGACCGAGCTCTGGAAGGGAAGACCACCAAATGCTACATCCAAGGCATAAGCAAGGTAAGAGCACGTGCATAATATCTGCCAACGAGTCAACCCGGCTGGAGGAGGCGAGGCTCCAAGATTTGGGGATACCTTCAATTCTCTTATCTTAACTCCCTCCCTCGGGGCTCTTTCCTTGATGATACGCCCTAAACCCCTTTCGGGGGACCGCAGTAACTGGTGCCTTGACTTCCTTTGTGAGGTTTCAATAGCTTCATATATACTATTGGTCTCTATCAAAGTCTTGAGGACCTTAATGGGCTTTATCCCTACCCCGCGGGTTAGTGGGGGTTTCATTAACTGCTCCTCCAGCTCTACCCGCCTTTCCCATAAGTTTTTACCCTTGTTACTCTTAACCAAAGTAGGCAAACTGCTGTTTCTAGGTAAAGCTACGTTAACCGGCGGCATGTTTTTCTTCAATCTAGGCGGGGTCCGGGGTTGGTGCTCGGATCTTGATTCGCTCCCCCGTTTAGCCGTTACGGCTAGCATAAACTTCTTTGCCATAAAAGGAATCATGATAGAACT